AGTTTATGTACCTGCAGACGATTTGACTGACCCTGCTCCTGCCACGACATTTGCACATTTAGATGCTACTACCGTACTATCAAGAGGATTAGCTGCCAAAGGCATTTATCCAGCAGTAGATCCTTTAGATTCAACGTCAACTATGCTCCAACCTCGGATCGTTGGCGAGGAACATTATGAAACTGCGCAAAAAGTTAAGCAAACTTTACAACGTTACAAAGAACTGCAGGACATTATAGCTATCCTTGGATTAGACGAATTATCCGAAGAGGATCGTTTAACCGTAGCAAGAGCAAGAAAAATTGAGCGTTTCTTATCACAACCCTTCTTCGTAGCGGAAGTATTTACTGGTTCTCCAGGGAAATATGTTGGCCTCGCAGAAACAATTAGGGGGTTTCAACTGATCCTCTCCGGAGAATTAGACAGTCTTCCCGAGCAGGCCTTTTATTTGGTGGGTAACATCGATGAAGCTACCGCGAAAGCTATGAACTTAGAAGTGGAGAGCAAATTGAAGAAATGACCTTAAATCTTTGTGTACTGACCCCTAATCGAATTATTTGGGATTCAGAAGTGAAAGAAATCATTTTATCTACTAATAGTGGTCAAATTGGTGTATTACCAAACCACGCCCCTATTGCCACAGCTGTAGATATAGGTCTTTTGAGAATACGCCTAAATGACCAATGGTTAACGGTGGCTTTGATGGGGGGTTTCGCCAGAATAGGTAATAATGAGATCACCATTTTAGGAAATGATGCAGAGATAAGTACTGACATTGATCCGCAAGAAGCTCAGCAAGCTCTTGAAAAAGCGGAAGCTAACTTGAGTAAAGCAGAAGGTAAAAGACAAGCAATTGAGGCGAATCTAGCTCTCAGACGAGCTAGGACACGAGTAGAGGCTATCAATGTTATTTCCGACTAGTTGATGCATCGGAACAATCAAAAGAAGTTCTTTATTAGATAGACAGCATGTTTTATTTTGATTCCGACAATTGAAAACAATAAAGTCTAATCTAATACAAAAAAAAAGAGGATGAGTAGAAAAACTTATTAGATACCATCCGGTATCTAATAAGTTCTACCTACTATTGGATTTGAACCAATGACTCCCGCCGTATGAAAGCAATACTCTAACCACTGAGTTAAGTAGGTCTTTTATCACTACAAAGAAAAAAAAGAGACTCATGACTTCGGGGATTATATATGGAATATCACTTCTAAGCAATACCAATTCTTAACTTAATTAAGAGGAAACGGGCAAAGAACTATTATTAGATCATGCCATACAATATCCATCTTGACAAGAAATTATCTATATGTTAAGATGTCTATGACAAGGGCTATAGCTCAGTTGGTAGAGCACCTCGTTTACACGTGCGCCAATGCTTTTCAAGGGAGTCAATCATGTAATCAAATAATCTTATTGATAAATCGATGTCTTACTCCAAGGATTCGAGAGAACAAGAGAACAATAGCCTGACAAAACAAATATTTGGTCAGTCCGATTCGGGTGCGAATTCCTATGCCAAATAGAGCCCATCATTGATTTGAGAATTGATAAGGTGAATACCCAGTCTATTCAATGCTAGGCATAACGAGTATAAGGGCCTCAAAATAACCTCTTTTCGTCCTATGAACTTTAAGGTGTAAGAAGTCTCATATTTGACTCTTGGAACGATAGAGACTCCATTAAACTTTAACTTAGGTGGATCTAGGCCGGAAGCAGACCTACGTCAAAGTAACCCTTCTTTGAAACACTTTGGTATTGCTCTTAGATCATAATTCAAATAATGAATCAGAGCAAATGGAGCCATCTCATTATCTTCTTGTTTTCGGTGAAGAAAAAATATGGTGGACTAACTGATCTTTTCATCAGTTGATGAAAGAGCCCAATGCAACAAAATGCATGTTGGGTCTTTGAAACAGTTCGAATCATTTCGATAATAAAAAGTTTGATCTGTTTTACCGAGAAGGTCTACGGTTCGAGTCCGTATAGCCCTATACATATATTTACATTCTTTTTTTTTTTTTAGTTTGAATTTCATCATCTTATTGGTACTTGTTTGTGGCTGGTCAGTTGGTTGGTCCATAGAACTAGAAGTAGTACCCTATGATCATATAGTATAGATTCATAGGGACAGGAAAATAAAAACAAAAATTGTATTTATTTAAATGGATACAAATACAATTAATATTTATCAAATCTCGGATAAAAAATCCATTCTTCTTCATTAATCGTCGTCGGTGAATTACATAAGGCCTTTTTCCTGTCATGATCAAAGAGTTAGTGATAAACTTTTGCTTTGGTATGTATACCCAATCCATTTTTAAGTTAAAATCATGACATGATCTCGGCTAAAAACTCCAACCCGACTCAACCAAATCTAATCATAAGTCACATGGATCGAGTACCTATTATGGGTTTTTTATTTGTAGAATACCCCGATAAATCGCTTTTTGGTAGAAGAACAACTCCAACTGGTTGTTTTAGAGATAATGAA